GCTAGCGTAGCTTAATTAAAGCATAACACTGAAGATGTTAAGATGGGCCCTAGAAAGCCCCGCAAGCACAAAGGTTTGGTCCTGACTTTACTGTCAGCTTTAGCTAGATTTACACATGCAAGTATCCGCCTCCCTGTGAGAATGCCCATAGTGCCCTTTTCGGGAACAAGGAGCTGGTATCAGGCACACGACCTACGTAGCCCACGACACCTTGCTTAGCCACACCCCCAAGGGAATCCAGCAGTGATAAATATTAAGCCATAAGTGAAAACTTGACTTAGTTAAAGCTAAGAGAGCCGGTAAAACTCGTGCCAGCCACCGCGGTTATACGAGAGGCTCAAGTTGACAGACAACGGCGTAAAGAGTGGTTAAGGAAAACATTCAACTAAAGCGGAACCCCCTCACTGCTGTTATACGCTTCCGAGGGAATGAACCCCAACTACGAAGGTGGCTTTATATTAACCTGAACCCACGAAAGCTAAGAAACAAACTGGGATTAGATACCCCACTATGCTTAGCCTTAAACATTGATTATTTATTACATCAAACATCCGCCCGGGTATTACGAACATTAGTTTAAAACCCAAAGGACTTGGCGGTGCTTAACATCCACCTAGAGGAGCCTGTTCTAGAACCGATAACCCCCGTTCAACCTCACCCTCCCTAGCTTTTTCCGCCTATATACCGCCGTCGTCAGCTTACCCTGTGAAGGACTAATAGTAAGCGCAATTGGTACAACCCAAAACGTCAGGCCGAGGTGTAGTGCATGAGAGGGGAAGAAATGGGCTACATTCGCTGCTTATCAGCGAATAACGAATGATGCATTGAAATTATGCAGCTGAAGGAGGATTTAGCAGTAAGTGGAAAGTAGAGTGTTCCACTGAAACCGGCTCTTAAGCGCGCACACACCGCCCGTCACCCTCCCCAAGCTCCTGGACCCTAATCCTACTTAAACCCTAACAAATGCGAAGGAGAGGAAAGTCGTAACATGGTAAGTGTACCGGAAGGTGCGCTTGGTAAAATCAGAGCGTAGCTAAAGTAGAAAAGCATCTCCCTTACACTGAGAAGTCATCCGTGCAAGTCGGATCGCCCTGACGCCTATTAGCTAGCTCCGCCTACTAAACTCAACAAACAAACATAAATAAACCCAAAAGCACTAGACTGCAAATCAACCAAAGCATTTTCCCTCCTCAGTATGGGCGACAGAAAAGGACCTCAATGGACGCAATAGAAAAAGTACCGCAAGGGAAAGCTGAAAGAGAAATGAAACAAACCAGTAAAGCCTAAAAAAGCAGAGATAACTCCTCGTACCTTTTGCATCATGATTTAGCCAGCACCTTCAAGCAAAGAGAGCTTTAGTTTGAAACCCCGAAACTGCGTGAGCTACTCCAAGACAGCCTATTTATAGGGCAAACCCGTCTCTGTGGCAAAAGAGTGGGAAGAGCTTCGAGTAGGGGTGACAGACCTATCGAACCCAGTTATAGCTGGTTGCCCGGGAACTGGATAGAAGTTCAGCCTCACCGCTTCTCCCTTCATATAATCTCAACTACATAATGATTCCGAAGAAACCGTGAGAGTTAGTCAAAGGGGGTACAGCCCCTTTGAACAAAGACACAACTTTATTAGGAGGATAAAGATCATAATTTTTAAGGCAAAATGTTTTGGTGGGCCTAAAAGCAGCCATCCCAATAGAAAGCGTTAAAGTTCGGACATAATTTGACCCTCCCCATATCCTGATATTTACATCTTAATCCCCTAACATTACCGGGCCTCCCCATGCACCCATGGGGGCGACCCTGCTAGAATGAGTAATAAGAGAGCCCGCCTCTCTCCCAGCACATGTGTAAATCGGAACGGACCCCCCACCGAACAATAAACGGCCCCAAACGAAGAGGGCACTGGACAAACGCATAAACAAACTAGAAAATCGTCCTAATACTACCGTTAACCCCACACTGGTGTGCCCCCCGGGAAAGACCAAAAGAAAGAGAAGGAACTCGGCAAACAACCTTAAAGCCTCGCCTGTTTACCAAAAACATCGCCTCTTGCAAAACCAAAGAATAAGAGGTCCCGCCTGCCCAGTGACAACAGTTCAACGGCCGCGGTATTTTGACCGTGCGAAGGTAGCGTAATCACTTGTCTTTTAAATGAAGACCTGTATGAATGGCATAACGAGGGCTTAACTGTCTCCTCTTTCCAGTCAATGAAATTGATCTCTCCGTGCAGAAGCGGAGATAAAAACATAAGACGAGAAGACCCTATGGAGCTTTAGACACAAAGACAGATCATGTTAAACACCCCACAACAAAGGCCCAAACTTAATGATCTCCTGTCCTAATGTCTTCGGTTGGGGCGACCATGGGGAAACACAAATCCCCCATGTGGAATAGGAGGACAATCCCATATTATTTTCCTCTCCTCCCACAAGCAAGAGCCACAACTCTAGCTAACAGAACTTTTGACCTTATATGATCCGGCGCACGCCGATCAACGGACCAAGTTACCCTAGGGATAACAGCGCAATCCCCTTTTAGAGCCCATATCGACAAGGGGGTTTACGACCTCGATGTTGGATCAGGACATCCTAATGGTGCAGCCGCTATTAAGGGTTCGTTTGTTCAACGATTAAAGTCCTACGTGATCTGAGTTCAGACCGGAGTAATCCAGGTCAGTTTCTATCTATGAAGTGATCTTTTCTAGTACGAAAGGACCGAAAAGAAGAGGCCCATGCCTTAAGCACGCCTCCCCCTTACCTAATGAAAAAATCTAAACTAGGCAAAAGGGCACGCCCCTGTGCCTAAGAGAATGGCATGTTAGAGTGGCAGAGCCCGGCAATTGCAAAAGGCCTAAGCCCTTTAAACAGAGGTTCAAGTCCTCTCCCTAACTATGATTACAGCACTAATTACCCACTTGCTTAACCCCCTGGCTTTTATCGTCCCTGTTCTATTAGCGGTCGCCTTCCTCACCTTAATCGAACGAACAGTTTTAGGCTACATGCAGCTACGAAAAGGCCCCAATGTAGTCGGACCCTACGGACTATTACAACCCATTGCCGACGGGGTAAAACTCTTTATTAAAGAACCTGTGCGGCCCTCTACCGCCTCCCCCGTCCTCTTCCTCGTAGCACCTATACTTGCACTAACACTAGCACTCACGCTTTGAGCACCAATGCCCCTTCCCTACCCCGTAGCTGACCTCAACCTGGGTATCCTGTTTATCCTCGCACTTTCAAGCCTCGCCGTGTACTCCATTTTAGGCTCAGGCTGAGCCTCAAATTCCAAATACGCCCTAGTAGGGGCCTTACGAGCCGTAGCCCAGACTATTTCTTACGAAGTTAGCCTAGGTCTTATCCTACTTAACATTATCATCTTCACAGGAGGCTTTACTCTCCAAACCTTTAATACTGCTCAAGAAAGCATTTGACTTGTAATGCCAGCCTGACCCCTCGCCGCTATATGATACATCTCCACCCTCGCCGAAACAAATCGCGCCCCCTTTGACCTAACAGAAGGAGAATCAGAACTAGTCTCTGGGTTCAACGTAGAGTATGCAGGAGGACCCTTTGCGCTATTTTTCCTAGCCGAATACGCCAACATCCTGCTTATAAACACGCTTTCTGCCACCCTCTTCCTAGGAGCCTCACACATCCCAACCTTCCCGGAACTCACCGCAGTAAACCTCATAACTAAAGCAGCCCTTCTGTCAATCGTTTTCCTTTGAGTCCGAGCATCCTACCCTCGATTCCGATACGACCAGCTTATGCACCTTATCTGAAAAAATTTCCTGCCCCTCACACTTGCGCTCGTCATCTGACACCTCGCCCTCCCCATCGCATTTGCAGGACTACCCCCGCAACTCTAACCCCAGGAGCTGTGCCTGAAGTAAAGGGCCACTTTGATAGAGTGAATAATGGGGGTTAAAGTCCCCCCAACTCCTTAGAAAGAAGGGATTTGAACCCTACCTGAAGAGATCAAAACTCTTAGTGCTTCCACTACACCACTTCCTAGTAGGGTCAGCTAATTTAAGCTCTTGGGCCCATGCCCCAAACATGTAGGTTAAAGTCCTGCCTCTGCTAATGAACCCTTACATTCTAGCTGTCCTATTATTTGGTTTAGGCCTAGGGACAACAATTACATTCGCAAGCTCCCACTGATTACTTGCCTGAATGGGCCTAGAAATTAATACCCTGGCCATCATCCCCCTAATAGCCCAACATCACCACCCCCGAGCAATTGAAGCCACTACAAAATACTTCCTCACACAGGCCACAGCAGCCGCTATGCTTCTATTCGCTAGCACAACCAACGCCTGACTAACTGGTCAGTGAGATATTCAACAAATAACCCACCCCCTGCCAACCACAATAATTACCCTAGCCCTCGCCCTTAAAATTGGACTTGCCCCCATACACTCCTGACTCCCAGAAGTCCTTCAGGGCCTAGACTTAACCACAGGCCTTATCCTATCAACATGACAGAAGCTCGCCCCCTTTGCCCTATTCCTCCAACTTCAACCCAACAACCCCACCCTTCTAATTATGCTTGGCCTCGCATCTACCCTAATTGGCGGTTGAGGCGGGCTTAACCAAACACAACTACGAAAAATCCTTGCATATTCTTCCATCGCCCACCTAGGATGAATAACCCTAATCATCCAATTCTCCCCATCACTTACTCTACTTACTCTTATCACTTACTTTGTTATAACCTTCTCAACATTCCTCGTATTTAAAATTAATAAAGCGACAAACGTAAACTCTCTTGCAACTTCGTGATCCAAAACCCCAGTCGTTACCTCGCTAGCCCCTCTAATCCTCCTCTCTCTAGGAGGGCTGCCACCATTAACAGGCTTTATGCCAAAATGACTTATCCTTCAAGAATTAACAAAACAAGACCTTCCTGTTTTAGCTACTTTCGCCGCACTAACCGCCCTACTTAGTCTATACTTCTACCTCCGCCTCTCGTACGCAATAACCCTAACAATGTTTCCGAATAATCTTACTGGAACAGCCCCCTGACGCTTCTACACCCCTCAACTCAACCTCCCACTAGCAATCTCTACATCCGCCACCATCCTTCTCCTCCCCCTTACCCCCGCCATTACAGCCCTCCTCACCCTGTAGAGATTTAGGATAGCACAAGACCAAGGGCCTTCAAAGCCCTAAGCGGGAGTGAAAATCTCCCAATCTCTGATAAGACTTGCGGGACACTAACCCACATCTTCTGCATGCAAAACAGACACTTTAATTAAGATAAAGCCTTACTAGATAGGCAGGCCTCGATCCTACAAAATCTTAGTTAACAGCTAAGCGCCCAAACCAGCGAGCATCCATCTACTTTCCCCCGCCTAGCTTATAGCATAATAGGCGGGGGAAAGCCCCGGCAGGAAATTAGCCTGCTTCTTAAGATTTGCAATCTTATATGTAAAACACCTCGGAGCTTGGTAAGAAGAGGATTCAAACCTCTGTCTATGGGGCTACAATCCACCGCTTAAAACTCAGCCATCCTACCTGTGGCAATCACACGCTGATTTTTCTCAACCAATCACAAAGACATCGGCACCCTTTATCTAGTATTTGGTGCTTGAGCTGGAATAGTAGGAACCGCTTTAAGCCTGCTTATTCGGGCAGAACTAAGCCAACCTGGCGCCCTTCTAGGGGATGACCAAATTTACAACGTAATTGTTACGGCCCACGCTTTCGTAATAATTTTCTTTATAGTAATGCCAATTATGATTGGAGGCTTTGGAAACTGACTGATTCCACTAATGATCGGGGCCCCTGATATAGCCTTCCCTCGAATGAATAACATGAGCTTCTGACTACTCCCTCCCTCCTTCCTTTTGCTTTTAGCCTCTTCAGGTGTTGAAGCCGGGGCCGGAACTGGTTGAACAGTCTATCCCCCGCTGGCTGGGAACCTTGCCCACGCCGGAGCGTCCGTAGATTTAACCATCTTCTCCCTTCACCTAGCAGGGGTCTCGTCAATTCTAGGGGCTATTAACTTTATTACCACTATTATTAACATGAAACCTCCTGCAGTCTCAATATATCAAATCCCGCTATTTGTTTGAGCTGTCTTAATTACAGCTGTCCTTCTTCTTCTCTCTCTTCCCGTCCTAGCTGCTGGCATTACAATACTTCTAACAGACCGAAATCTAAATACTGCTTTCTTTGATCCAGCAGGAGGGGGAGACCCAATTCTTTATCAACACCTATTCTGATTCTTCGGACACCCAGAAGTTTACATTTTAATTCTTCCAGGCTTTGGAATAATCTCCCATATTGTCGCATACTACTCTGGCAAAAAAGAACCCTTCGGCTACATAGGAATGGTATGAGCTATGATGGCCATCGGTCTCCTAGGCTTTATTGTTTGAGCCCATCACATGTTCACTGTTGGTATGGACGTTGATACACGTGCATATTTTACATCAGCCACTATAATCATCGCCATCCCAACCGGCGTAAAAGTATTCAGCTGACTAGCCACCCTTCACGGAGGCAACATCAAATGAGAAACGCCTATGCTGTGAGCACTCGGCTTTATTTTCTTATTCACGGTAGGAGGTTTAACAGGTATTGTTCTGGCAAATTCTTCTCTAGACATTGTCCTACACGACACATACTACGTCGTAGCTCACTTCCACTACGTTCTTTCTATGGGGGCCGTATTCGCAATTGTTGCTGGCTTTGTACACTGATTCCCCCTTTTCACAGGCTACACCCTGCATGACACATGAACCAAAATCCATTTTGGTGTAATGTTCTTCGGGGTAAATTTAACCTTCTTCCCCCAGCACTTCCTAGGGCTCGCTGGAATGCCTCGACGATATTCAGACTACCCCGACGCCTACACCCTATGAAACACAGTTTCCTCAATCGGATCTTTAGTCTCTCTTGTTGCAGTTATTATGTTCCTCTTCATTATTTGAGAAGCATTCGCTGCAAAACGCGAAGTCCTCTCAGTCGAGCTTACAGCAACCAACGTAGAGTGACTTCACGGCTGCCCACCTCCTTACCACACATTCGAAGAGCCAGCCTTTGTCCAAATCCGGTCAAATTAACGAGAAAGGGAGGAGTTGAACCCCCATCAATTGGTTTCAAGCCAACCACATAACCGCTCTGTCACTTTCTTCATAAGACACTAGTAAAACGTCATTACATTGCCTTGTCAAGGCAAAATTGCGGGTTAAACCCCCGTGTGTCTTGGGTTTTAATGGCACATCCCTCCCAACTTGGATTCCAAGACGCAGCTTCACCCCTAATAGAAGAGCTCCTGCACTTCCACGACCACGCTTTAATAATCGTTTTCTTAATCAGCACACTAGTACTTTACATTATTGTAGCTATAGTAACTGCCAAATTTACAGATAAGCTTATTCTAGACTCGCAAGAAATTGAAATTATCTGAACTATTCTCCCAGCTATTATTCTTATCCTTATTGCGCTCCCGTCCCTTCGTATTCTTTACCTTATGGACGAAATTAATGACCCCCATCTTACTATCAAAGCCATGGGCCATCAATGATATTGAAGCTATGAATACACAGACTACGAAGACCTCGGATTTGACTCATACATAATCCCTACACAAGACCTAACCCCTGGCCAATTCCGCCTTCTAGAAGCAGACCACCGAATGGTAATTCCAGTAGACTCCCCCATTCGAGTCCTAATCTCTGCTGAAGACGTCCTTCACTCATGAGCCCTTCCGGCCCTTGGAGTAAAAGTCGACGCAGTCCCCGGACGATTAAACCAAACTACCTTTATTGTAAACCGCCCAGGAGTTTATTATGGACAATGCTCTGAGATCTGCGGAGCAAACCACAGCTTTATACCTATCGTAGTAGAAGCCGTTCCTCTAGAACACTTTGAAAACTGAACCTCATCAATAATTGAAGACGCCTCGCTAAGAAGCTAAATCGGTACAGAGCGTTAGCCTTTTAAGCTAAAGATTGGTGACTACCTACCACCCTCAGCGACATGCCTCAGCTTAACCCCGCGCCTTGGTTCGCAATCCTAACCTTTTCTTGATTAATTTTCCTCACCGTTATTCCCCCCAAAATTATAGCCCATACCTTCCCAAACGAGCCTGCCCCTCAAAGCACAGAAAAACCTAAAACAAGCCCCTGAACCTGACCATGATAGCAAGCTTCTTTGATCAATTCCAATCCCCTGTTTACCTGGGCATCCCCTTAATGGCCCTTGCCCTTACCCTTCCATGAATCCTTTATCCCACTCCCTCCACACGATGACTAAATAACCGCCTATTAACCCTCCAAGGCTGATTTATTAACCGATTTACCCAACAGCTTCTCCTGCCCTTAAACCCAGGAGGACACAAATGAGCAGCCCTCTTTGCATCCCTAATAGTTTTCCTAATCTCCCTTAATATGCTAGGTCTTCTTCCCTATACCTTCACCCCCACAACACAACTTTCTCTTAACATGGGCCTAGCAGTCCCCCTTTGATTAGCAACCGTTATTATTGGAATGCGAACTCAGCCCACTCATGCCCTAGGACACCTCCTTCCAGAAGGAACTCCAACCCTTTTAATTCCCGTCCTAATTATTATCGAAACAATTAGCCTATTTATCCGCCCCCTAGCTCTGGGTGTTCGACTTACGGCCAACCTAACAGCTGGCCACCTCCTAATCCAACTCATTGCCACAGCCGCATTCGTTCTTCTCCCCCTAATACCAACCGTGGCTATCTTAACAACTATTCTCCTATTCCTACTAACTCTTCTAGAAGTAGCAGTTGCAATGATTCAAGCATACGTATTTGTTCTTCTATTAAGCCTCTACCTACAAGAAAACGTCTAATGGCCCATCAAGCACACCCTTATCATATAGTCGACCCCAGCCCTTGGCCCCTTACAGGTGCCGTCGGTGCCCTACTAATGACATCCGGCCTAGCAATCTGGTTCCACTTCCACTCCACTCTTCTAATAACACTAGGACTCATCCTTGTCACCCTCACCACAGCCCAATGATGACGAGATGTAGTACGAGAAGGCACATTCCAAGGCCACCACACCCCTCCCGTACAAAAAGGCCTTCGATATGGAATAATCCTGTTTATTACCTCAGAAGTACTTTTCTTCCTAGGATTCTTCTGAGCCTTCTACCACTCAAGTCTTGCCCCTACCCCAGAACTAGGTGGATGCTGACCCCCAGCAGGAATCACTGCCCTAGACCCCTTCGAAGTTCCCCTTCTAAACACTGCCGTCCTCCTAGCTTCTGGAGTAACAGTTACATGAGCGCACCACAGCATTATGGAAGGAAAGCGAAAACAAGCAATCCAGTCCCTTGCCCTTACTATTCTCCTAGGTGGATATTTCACATGCCTTCAGGCTATAGAATACTACGAAGCCCCCTTTACAATTGCAGACGGAGTCTACGGCTCTACCTTCTTCGTCGCAACCGGCTTCCACGGTCTACACGTCATTATTGGCTCTACTTTCCTAGCTGTCTGCTTCCTGCGCCAAGTCCGCCACCACTTTACATCAGACCACCATTTCGGATTCGAAGCAGCTGCTTGATACTGACATTTCGTCGACGTCGTTTGACTCTTCCTTTACGTCTCAATCTACTGATGAGGATCATAATCTTTCTAGTATCAAACAGTATAAGTGACTTCCAATCACCCGGTCTTGGTTAAAGTCCAAGGAAAGATAATGAATTTAATTACTACAGTCATTGCAATCGCAACCCTCCTGTCAATCATTCTTGCTATTGTCTCCTTCTGACTCCCCCAAATAAACCCCGACCATGAAAAACTTTCACCCTACGAATGCGGCTTCGACCCCCTTGGCTCTGCTCGATTGCCCTTTTCACTTCGATTTTTTCTAGTCGCTATTCTCTTCCTCCTGTTCGACCTAGAAATTGCCCTCCTACTGCCCCTCCCCTGAGGAGACCAATTAGACACACCGGTTGTAACATTTCTCTGAGCCTCCCTAGTCCTGGCCCTACTCACACTAGGCCTAATCTATGAATGAATTCAAGGAGGCCTAGAATGAGCTGAATAGGCAATTAGTTTAATTAAAACACTTGATTTCGGCTCAAAAGCTTGTGGTTAAAGTCCGCAATCGCCTACATAACCCCAGTTCACTTCGCCTTTTCATCCACATTTATATTAGGATTAGCAGGCCTAGCATTTCACCGCTACCACCTCCTCTCCGCCCTGCTCTGCCTCGAGGGAATAATACTATCCCTTTTTGTTGCCCTTTCCCTCTGAGCCCTTCAACTAGACTCTACAAGTTTTTCGGCCTCCCCTATACTTTTACTAGCCTTCTCAGCATGCGAAGCAAGCGCAGGCCTTGCCCTCCTAGTTGCTACTGCCCGGACACACGGAACAGATCGGCTACAAAGCCTTAACCTACTACAATGCTAAAAATCCTCATCCCAACTCTTATACTCGTCCCAACCACCTGATTTACACCTGCTAAATGATTATGGCCAACTACCCTGGCCCACAGCTTTATTATCGCCCTAGCCAGCCTGTCCTGACTAAAAAATCTTTCCGAAACAGGCTGATCCTGCCTAAACAGCTATATAGCCACCGATGCCTTATCCACCCCCCTCTTGGTCCTTACATGCTGGCTCCTCCCCCTTATAATCCTCGCAAGCCAAAATCACACCTCCTCAGAGCCTATCAACCGCCAACGAATGTATATCACCCTACTCACCTCTCTTCAATTTTTCCTTATCTTAGCTTTCGGCGCAACAGAAATCATCATATTTTACGTTATGTTTGAAGCCACCCTTATCCCAACCTTAATTATCATCACACGCTGAGGAAACCAAACCGAACGCCTCAATGCAGGAACCTACTTCCTTTTCTACACTTTAGCGGGCTCCCTCCCCCTTCTTGTCGCACTCCTCCTTCTACAAAACAATACCGGCTCCCTCTCCCTCCTCACCCTTCACTACTCTAACCCCATCCCTCTCTCAACCTACGCAGACAAACTCTGATGAGCAGGCTGCCTCCTAGCCTTCCTAGTAAAAATGCCCCTTTACGGAGTCCATCTCTGATTACCCAAAGCCCACGTCGAAGCCCCAATCGCAGGCTCAATAGTACTTGCAGCAGTTCTCCTAAAACTTGGAGGCTACGGCATGATGCGAATAATGATTATACTAGAACCTCTTACTAAAGAACTCAGCTACCCCTTTATTATTTTTGCCCTCTGAGGAGTAATCATAACAGGATCAATTTGCCTACGTCAAACTGACCTGAAGTCACTCATTGCCTATTCATCAGTAAGCCATATGGGCCTAGTCGCAGGAGGCATCCTTATCCAAACCCCCTGGGGATTCACAGGCGCCCTTATCCTAATAATTGCCCACGGCCTGACATCCTCCGCCCTCTTCTGTCTGGCAAACACCAATTACGAACGAACACATAGCCGAACAATAGTACTTGCCCGCGGCCTACAAATAGTCCTCCCCCTAATAGCAACGTGATGATTCATCTCAAGCCTGGCCAACCTCGCTCTTCCTCCTCTCCCCAATCTCATGGGGGAACTTATAATTATTACATCTCTGTTTAACTGATCCTGATGAACGCTAGCCCTGACCGGCACAGGCACCCTTATCACCGCAGGCTACTCTCTTTACATGTTCTTAATGACCCAACGAGGCCCCCTCCCAGGACATATCATCGCCCTCGAACCCTCCCACTCTCGAGAACACCTCCTAATTCTGCTCCATCTTCTCCCTCTAATTCTCCTTATTCTTAAGCCAGAACTAATCTGAGGGTGAACCGCCTGTAGATGTAGTTTAATTCTAAAATGCTAGATTGTGATTCTAGAGACTGGAGGTTAAATCCCTCTCATCCACCGAGAGAGGCTCGTCAGCAACGAAAGCTGCTAACTTTCGCCACCTTGGTTAAACCCCAAGGCTCACTCGAACTGCTCCTAAAGGATAACAGCTAATCCGTTGGTCTTAGGAACCAAAGACTCTTGGTGCAAATCCAAGTAGCAGCTATGCACCCCACCTCGCTTATGATAACATCAAGCCTCATCATTATCTTTACCCTCCTGGCCTACCCAATTTTCACTACACTAAGCCCCCGCCCACAACATCCTGAGTGAGCAGTGTCCCAAGTCAAAACAGCAGTTAAACTCGCCTTCTTTGTCAGCCTCCTCCCCCTGTTTATCTATCTCAACCAGGGACTGGAAACTATCATTACAAACTGAAACTGAATAAACACACTAACCTTTGATGTCAACATCAGCCTAAAATTCGACCACTATTCTATCATCTTCACCCCCATCGCCCTCTACGTCACATGATCCATTCTGGAGTTCGCATCATGATACATGCACGCAGACCCATACATGAACCGCTTCTTCAAATACCTCCTTATCTTCCTCATTGCCATGATCATTCTAGTCACCGCAAACAACATGTTCCAAATTTTCATTGGGTGAGAGGGCGTAGGAATCATATCTTTCCTCCTAATTGGCTGATGATACGGCCGAGCAGATGCCAACACCGCCGCCCTACAAGCAGTTCTCTACAATCGAGTCGGTGATATCGGACTAATTTTCGCCATAGCATGAATAGCAACCAACCTAAACTCATGAGAAATACAACAAATATTTGCCACAGCCAAAGACTTTGACCTTACCTACCCCCTCCTAGGACTAATCGTAGCTGCAACCGGGAAATCGGCTCAGTTTGGACTTCACCCATGACTTCCTTCCGCAATGGAAGGCCCTACACCGGTCTCTGCCCTACTACATTCCAGCACAATGGTCGTTGCAGGCATTTTCCTCCTGGTTCGTATGAGCCCCTTAATAGAAAACAACCAGACAGCCCTTACCACATGCCTCTGCCTGGGCGCCCTAACAACTTTCTTTACAGCCACCTGTGCCCTCACCCAAAACGACATCAAAAAAATTGTTGCATTCTCTACCTCTAGCCAACTAGGCTTAATAATAGTAACCATCGGCCTCAACCAACCACAACTTGCCTTCCTCCACATCTGCACCCACGCCTTCTTCAAAGCTATGCTCTTCCTCTGCTCAGGCTCTATTATTCACAGCTTGAACGACGAGCAAGATATTCGCAAAATGGGAGGAATACACAACCTTACCCCCTTCACTTCCTCTTGTCTAACTATCGGCAGCCTCGCCCTTACCGGAACCCCCTTCCTTGCAGGCTTCTTCTCAAAAGATGCCATTATCGAAGCACTAAACACATCCCATCTTAACGCCTGAGCCCTTATCCTAACCCTCCTAGCGAACTCTTTCACCGCTATTTACAGCCTACGTGTTGTCTTCTTTGTAGTCATGGGGCACCCCCGATTTAACTCCCTCTCCCCAATTAACGAAAACAACCCAGCAGTAATCAATCCCATCAAACGACTTGCTTGAGGGAGCATTGTTGCGGGCCTTCTAATTACATCTAACATCTTACCTCTAAAAACCCCAGTCATAACCATGCCTCCCGTCCTTAAACTGGCCGCCTTACTAGTCACAATTCTCGGCGTCCTTATCGCGCTAGAACTAGCATCCCTAACAAGCAAACAATTCTCCCCAACACCCACCCTGCCAGCACACCACTTCTCCAACATGTTAGGCTTCTTCCCAGCAATTATCCACCGACTCCCCCCAAAACTCAGCTTAATCCTTGGACAATTAATTGCCAGCCAACTTGTAGACCAGACCTGATTGGAAAAAGCAGGCCCTAAAGCCATTACATCCGCCAACCTCCCTCTCGTTTCCACAGCAAGCAACATCCAACAAGGAATAATTAAAACCTACCTTTCAATATTTTTCCTCACACTAGTCCTAATACTACTATTCACCCTTCCTTAAACAGCCCGCAAGGCTCCTCGACTTAACCCCCGAGTTAACTCTAGTACCACAAACAAAGTGAGTAGAAGAACTCACGCACTAATAATTAACATTCAACCACCCATCGAATACATTAAAGCAACCCCGGCCATATCCCCTCGAAACACAGAAAACTCCCCTAACTCATCCGCCGACCCTCAAGAAGACTCATATCACCCCCCTCAAAATAATCCAGAGACCACCACCACAATAACAACATACGCGACCATATACATTGTAACAGGTCGACTCCCCAACGTCTCTGGGTACGGCTCAGCAGCAAGGGCTGCCGAGTACGCAAATACTACCAGCATTCCCCCCAAATAAATTAAGAACAGCACAAGAGATAAGAAAGGCCCTCCATGCCCCACAAGAACGCCACACCCCATTCCCGCTACCACTACCAACCCAAGTGCAGCAAAGTAAGGAGAAGGATTAGAAGCAACCGCAACTAACCCAAAAACAAAAGAAAATAGAACTAAATACATAATAAAAGTCATAATTCCTGCCAGGACTTTAACCAGGACTAATGGCGTGAAAAACCACCGTTGTTATTCAACTACAAGAACTCTAATGGCAAATCTCCGTAAAACCCACCCCATCCTAAAAATTGTAAACGATTCACTAATTGACCTCCCTGCTCCCTCGAACATCTCAGCATGATGAAACTTTGGCTCCCTCCTTGCACTCTGCCTTATTACCCAAATCCTCACAGGTCTTTTCCTAGCTATACACTACACCTCGGACATCGCAACCGCCTTTACATCCGTAGCACACATCTGCCGGGACGTAAACTACGGCTGACTTATCCGTAACATGCACGCCAACGGCGCCTCCTTCTTTTTCATTTGCATTTACCTTCACATCGGTCGAGGCCTTTACTACGGCTCATACCTCTACAAAGAAACCTGAAACACCGGGGTTGTCCTTCTCCTATTACTTATAGGAACTGCCTTCGTAGGTTACGTCCTTCCTTGAGGACAGATGTCATTTTGAGGTGCTACAGTCATTACTAATCTTCTTTCCGCCGTCCCCTACGTAGGAAATACCCTCGTCCAATGAATCTGAGGAGGTTTCTCTGTAGACAACGCCACCCTCACTCGATTCTTCGCATTCCACTTCCTCCTACCATTCGTCATTGCAGCCTTCTTCGTCCTCCATGTACTCTTCCTACACGAAACAGGATCCAACAACCCCACAGGCCTTAATTCAGACGCAGACAAAATCTCGTTCCACCCATACTTCTCCTACAAAGACCTGCTAGGCTTCGCAGCACTCCTCACATCCCTCGCCGCCCTCGCACTATTTTCCCCAAACCTTCTCGGAGACCCCGACAACTTCACCCCCGCAAACCCCCTTGTAACTCCTCCCCACATCAAGCCAGAATGATACTTCCTATTTGCATATGCCATTCTCCGATCAATTCCTAATAAACTTGGCGGAGTCCTAGCCCTCCTATTCTCAATCCTAGTCCTAATAGTTGTACCAATCCTCCACACATCTAAACAACGAGGCCTGACTTTCCGCCCAATCACACAGTTCCTATTCTGAACCCTTGTTGCAGACGTAGCTATTCTTACTTGAATTGGCGGCATACCAGTTGAACACCCCTTTGTAATTATCGGACAAGTTGCTTCCGTCCTCTACTTCCTTCTTTTCCTAGTTTTCACGCCTCTGGCCGGATGAGTAGAAAATAAAATGCTCGGATGAGCCTGCACTAGTAGCTCAGCGTTAGAGCGCCGGTCTTGTAAACCGGATGTCGGAGGTTAAAATCCTCCCTACTGCTCAGAAAAAGGAGACTCTAACTCCTGCCCCTAACTCCCAAAGCTAGGATTCTAACATTAAACTATTCTCTGCCATTTCGCAGCGCATATATAATATTTTAGTTTTTTAAAGACATATATGTACTATTACCATATATATATTGTATGACATAACAGTACATGCTATAATGACATATATGTATTATCACCATTACTTGGAATTAAGCATTCAGGTTATACACACCGATATAACAGTACATGGGCCCAAATTTATTAACCAAAGAACTGAATCTAACTTGAAATATCCAAGATGCATCTCCCAGTCCAACCTGCAAAGGACAATGTTATACCAAGTAATCCACACCCCGTTCAATTAATAGAACTTAATGTAGTAAGAGCCTACCAACCGGTGATAACTAAGTGATAACGGTTATTGAAGGTGAGGGACAAAAATCGTGGGGGTTTCACTTAGTGAATTATTCCTGGCATTTGGTTCCTACTTCAGGGCCATTGATTGCTTTATTCCCCGCACTTTCATCGACGCTTACATAAGTTAATGGTGGGAATACATACTCCTCGTTACCCAGCATGCCGGGCGTTCTCTCCAGCGGGTAAGGGGTTCTCTTTTTTGTTTTCCTTTCACTTGACACCTCAGAGTGCACACGGTATATAACTAATAAGGTAGAACATTTCCTTGCCCGCCGTAAATAGTATTCATGGTGATAAGATATTGTAATTAATAACCACATATTAGGATATCAAGAGCATAAGGTGTAACTACTTCTCCTAACATCTCTAAGATTCCCCCCTCTTGGCTTTTACGCGTAAAACCCCCCTACCCCCTAAACTCCTAAGATCGCTATCATTCCTGAAAACCCCCCGGAAACAGGAAAGCCTCTAGAAGTTTTTTTTTATTCCAAAGTGCATGTATATAAATTATTATAATATTTCACAT